AAAAGAGTAGGCCTCGGGTAATTTGGCCAAGAAAAAACTACTCGAATAAAGGGCAGAGTTAAGACAGATACCGATCAAACTAAAAATATTAAGCATAACAAAGATTTTTTTCTTGGAGATAATTGTATTTTGATTGAGTTATTGATATAAGGCAAAAAATAATGAAGAAAGTAAAGTAGACCAAAAAATCCTTTCAACCCACTCACCCAATCAAAAGCCTTCAATTCTAACAAAGAGAATATAAGAAATCATACGTTTATACAATACAATATCTTAATTAAATTATATGTAATGATCAATCAAGTCCAGTTTAATTCTATATTATATCTACACGTAGCAAAATCCTATCAACAATATAGTGCATAGATATGTATTTGCATTGGAATTGACGAAAAACCAACACTCATATTAGTGTTTATTAGTGCAGAATTGAAATTTAAATGGGGCGTGGCCAAGTGGTAAGGCAACGGGTTTTGGTCCCGCTATTCGGAGGTTCGAATCCTTCCGTCCCAGAGCACCCATTATATTCGGAAAACTCTTACTTTTTTGAACAAGACTCTCTTTAAGATCTTTAATTTGAATTTTAGAGTGGAGTAGTTGATTCTTGTTTATCATTTTTACTTATTCTTCTCTGATTCAGAGAAGAATATTGTTTTCGCAAACTAAATTGCGTTCGAATGAGACAGAGATGTAACTTAATCTAGTTGTTTTGTTATCTAGGTCAGATGGGAACATAGACCCCATACCACACTAGTTTGAATATGAATAAAAAAAGTTGGACAGACTATCATTGTATGCCTATGCCCATCACTCTGCTATTCCTATTGAAGTTAATTTAGGTACCATATCCTATATATTTTAGTTTGAATATTTAATTTAAATACATATATCTATGTATCTGTCTGAATCTCATTAACAAACGATCAAGTAAATTACATATGTAACAGATCTGTTTTCTTTGCACCGAGTTTTTTGTCATTTTTTGTTTGGGTCTAAGAGTTCTATAAATTGTTGTAAAATTTTAGGCGAGGGATTATTCATACATTCTATTAAATTAGATTTTTTTTGGGGGGTCTAGAAATAGAAAGGTTACAGAAAACTTATGGAACCTCAAGTCAAATACAATGCATGGTATCATTCTATTTCCGTAACAACGGCCTTTGTTTGTATTTTGTGAAAAAAAACTTATGATCACTTAAATTGGAATCGTCAATTCTAGAATATCCGGGATTAAATTACTTGCAGTGACAGTTCTTCCATTTATTTGCTAACTATGGGATTAAAAAATTAGTGCTGAGACGTTTTCAGAAACTAACTACCCATTCATATCTATTTCTATTATAGATATAGAAGGACAAAAGTATAGATTTATTATTATTTAGCGATCGCACTAATGACTATTCATGATTCCATAATTGAATCAATTAAATACTAGTTCCAAACTAGAGGAATGTTATGGTAAAACTTCGTTTGAAACGATGTGGTAGAAAGCAACGTGCGACTTGAAGGACATGATCAGCTGTGGATGTAATAATCCACCATTTTATTACGACTAAAAGTGCTCTTGACTCGACATCCTTTGTTCTGCTCGACTAGAACCCATCAGTTTTTTCTTGGGTTGTAATGTAAAAAAGGGGTAATTATATACATGATGGAGCTCGAGTAGAAAGTATTGATTCATGTCTCAAGGGTAAGGGTCTAGGGTTAGTGTCAATTAATAAGTTTGACCAACTTCGTAAATATAGCTTCTATATAGAAATTGAAAGGATTCAATTTTAGAAAGTTTCAAATCTAAAATAAAAGTCAAATTTGTTGGACTTGGTAAAACTTTTTCAATCAAAAGTGGAACACGCGTGAATCAACCGTTCTGATGATTCTTTGATAGAACGAAATCACAAAAAAGGTATGTTGCTGCCATTTTGATAAGGATTAAGGATCACCGAAGTAATGTCTAAACCCAATGATTCAAACAAAAGATAAAGGATCCTGGAACAAGGAAACACCATTTTTCATTGTCTCAACAACTAAATCTGAAGAATAAAACAGATTCTAAACGAGACAAGAAGGGGGCTAGAGACCACTCAAAAAATGAAATAGCTTAGGGATTGTGAGCTATTTGAGAGTTATCCCACTTGAGTTATGAGTACAATTTTTTGTTTTACATTTATAAACGAAAAAAAATTAAATCTTTAATCATAGTCTAATTGATTTGCTGATTTTAGGGATCTATTTGCCATTCTAATTTTATACATAGACATAATTTTCTCGAGCCGTACGAGGATAAAACCTCTTATACGTTTCTAGGGGGGGTATTTTCATCTATCCCAATGAGCCGTCTATCGAATCGTTGCAATTGATGTTCGATCCCGAAGAGAGGGGAGAGATCTCCGGAAAGTTGGTTTTTATGATCCGATAAAGAATCAAACTTATTCAAATGTTCCTGCTATTCTATATTTCCTTGAAAAAGGCGCTCAACCTACAGGAACTGTTCATGATATTTCAAAGAAGGCGGAGGTTTTTAAGGAACTTCCCTTTAATAAAACAAAATTTAAATAAAGAGTATAAGCTTTTCTCTACTATGCTACTATGCTCCGCCTTTTCGTATTGTTCCCATAGAATCCCCTGTTCTAGTGGTATTGGTATATAACGACAAAAAGCGAAGGTGGATAATCCCAAAATCGAGGGACTAGATGAAGAAATTGGATCTCGAAATATAAAATTATTACATTATCTGCAATCGACTGGTTTTCCGTTTTCATTGGAACTCTACTAACAAATAATAATAACCACGGAATCAAACTTGCTTATTCGCTCAACTTATATTGATTGAATAACTCGGATTTTTTTTGACTACTTTTTTATTCCTTGATCTACTATCTACACCTTTTTGCATCTATGTAGTGCCAATCCAACACCAGTCCTTATAGTTAATATTTAATTGATTTCCATTTTCACCACTGTATTCTTTTCGTAACATTTATATTGACAACAGTGTATCGAACAAATATAATTTGATCGTGTATAAATCTTTTCGTGCCATAGGTTCGGTTTTTTATTTTACTTCATTCAATTGATGGGTTCGTTGAATTCGCTGTGATACAATAATTTTTTATTGGAGTGAAAAAAAAAAAGAAAGGGAGGTTGATTCACTTGTACATTTATATCTATTCTAAATTCTAATTATATTTAAATTTAGTATATTTGCATCTGATCTCTTCATTTTTATGTTCAGTTCAGAAGCGATTTAAATTTGAGATTTCTTTTTGTAGTCTTAGTTTAAAATGTTTTGATTGTGTCATGGCACTCAAATTTAGTTATATTTTTTTTTACTGTATTGACATTTACACATCCTAATTGTTTTTAGATTTTTGGGTTGCTAACTCAACGGTAGAGTACTCGGCTTTTAAGTGCGGCTAGTATCGTTTACACATTTGGATGAAGCAAGGGATTCGTCCATACCATCGGTAGAGTTTGTAAGACCACGACTGATCCTGAAAGGGAATGAATGGAAAAAATAGCATGTCGTAGCAATATATAATTCTGAGAATATTGCATTCTTACCGGATCGGTACAAAGACTTGTTTAAAGGCTTGGATCGGGGCGGAACAAAATGAATTAAAAGTTGGGTCGAGTGAATAAATGGATAGAGCCCTATGGCTCTAATTATAGGTAAACAAAAAAGCAACCGGCTTCTGTTCTTAACTTTGAATGATTACCCGATCTAATTAGATAGACGTTAAAAATGGATTAGTGCCTGATGCGGGAACGGCTTCTCCTATGAGTGGATTATCCTTTTTTTTTTATGAATCCTAACTATGTTGATATTCTCCATTATGCATTTTATGCATTGGAGAGGAATGTGTAGAAGAAGCAGTATATTGATAAAGATAATTCAATTCTTTCCAAAATCAAAAGAGCGATTGGGTTTTAAAAATAAAAGATTTCTAACCATCTTGTTATCCTATAACGAACATAAACCTATTAGATGAAAAAAAAAGAGGATGGAGAGTCCGTTGATGAGCTTACCTGTCTCCGAGGTATATATTATTTTATTAGTATACTACCTTGTTTTGACCGTATCGCACTATGTATCATTTGATAATCCAAGAAGTATCTTATGCCGATCTTTGGTTCAAATCTAATTTCAAATGGGGGAATTTCAACGATATTTTGAACTCGATAAATTTTTGAAACAGGACTTCCTATATCCGCTTATCTTTCAAGAGTATATTTATGCACTGGCTCATGATCATGTTTTAAATCGATTCATTTTGGTGGATAATTTTGGTTATGATAATAAATCCAGTTCACTAATGGTGAAACGTTTAATTACTCGAATGTCTCAACAGAATCCTTTGCTTATTTCTGCTAATGAGTCAAACCAAAACCTATTGTTGGGGCATAACAAAAATTTTTATTTGCAAATGATATCAGAGGGATTTGCAGTTATTGGGGAAATTCCCTTTTCCCTAAGATTAGTATCTTCCTTAGAAAGGAAAGAAGAAATAGGCAAATCTCAAAATTTACGATCAATTCATTCACTATTTCCGTTTTTAGAAGACAATTTTGTACATTTAAATTATGTGTCAGATATACTAATACCCTACCCCAGCCATCTAGAAATCGTTGTTCAAACTCTTCGCTCCGGGTTGAAAGACGCCTCTTTTTTCCATTTATTACGCTTCCTTCTCTATGAGTATCAGAATTGGAATAGTCTTGTTATTCCAACTCCAAAGAAATCAAGTTCCATTGTTTCAAAAAAGAATAAAAGATTATTCTTGTTTCTATATAATTCTTATGTATGTGAATACGAATCCATCTTCATTTTTCTTTGTAACCAATTTTATCATTTACGATCAACATCTTCTGAAACTCTTTTTGAACACCTTTTTTTCTATGGAAAAAGAAAAGCTCTTGTAGAAGTCGGTTCTAATGATTTTCCGCCCGTCCGATGGTTGTTCAAAGATCCTTTCATATATTATGTTAGGTATCAAGGAAAA